TTCAGAAGTCATATAAAATACCTAATTCTATTGAATTTATTTCATCTCCTTGACTTTGTTCACATTCAGTAGCAGCTTGCTGGTGTCCCTTCAGGTCAGGAACTCCTGCCATGAACTTATCAAGGAGAGGTAGGCAGAACTTCTTTGATTGGCACCCGCCTCTAGTTCAACTGATCCCTACTCTTGATTGGCCTGTAGTCCCCATTCTATGCGCCCGGCAGGTAGAGTTTTTTTTGGGCCATCACCAGAAAGAATTTTTCTTCTTCGATAGGCGGAGCTTCATCGAGCAAGAAATGCATTATTGGTCGACTGAAGATGGGTGCCTCGATTCAATAAAACAAAGGACAAGGGGGTTGTGGCCACTTTTGACCCCTCCTGCAGCTGATGCTTATAGTTTACTATCCTCTTCTTCCCGCCTAACAAGGTTCAAATTGAGTTAGTTTTAGATGATTTATTGAGCAACAGATGTCCGGATTGGCTAGGAGGCAGACCGACCTCTCCTCTAACACTGACTTGAACTACGGCCTCCAAATTTCTAGCAATGACCAATCAATATGTCCCGGCCTGCTGATTGGTCCACCCCACTTAATTAGGCACCAGCCATTGAATAGCTATTTGTTTGTAGTAAGCCATCCAATTCATCTGGAACAGGCATTGACTCTCGAAAGTCCTGTTTCCCCCATTCTATGCGGGCAGGTCAGGCATTGCATTCTCCTCCATTCGTCAAATAGCTATGTTACAGAATCGAACTCACTTCTCCTCCTTTCTTGCTTGCTTCCTATAAAGAGCCGGAAACTGATCCCTTGCTTAGCAAGTTCTTTTCCTACGATCAACTCGAACAAGAAATGAAATACTACTAGCTGAGGGACTGGCTTGCAGAGTTGTCTCTATCCGGCTGGGACAGGACTCTTTCCCTTGCCTGTGGGTCTCTCTAGTAGTTAGATCGAGTATCCGAGTCTGCGTACGCTAGTTATACGCTAGTTAGTTGTCATTCTTCCTACGTGCCTTTGAGCAGCTAGTATTGAGCAGACGCAGACGATAAGACGAGCAGAGCAGATTATAGCTTCTTCTCTTTCTTCTGTTTTGTTTTATCTTCTTCCCTCTCCTTTCGAGGAATTCTTCCCCAGGTATTGAGTTTGTTCCCGGCAACCCGGGCTCGGGCTAAAGTCTCGCTGGTTTAAATATCCTACGCTTCTTTCTTTCTCGTGAGCTACCCGAAAAGAGAAGTAAAGAATAGGGAGACTCCCTCCTACGGCTCTTTTATCATAGCGCGGAGATCGCCCAGTTGGTTCTAGGTGGGGTCTCGAGTAAGGGTAGCCGCACTCTCCTTCTATTATAACTCTAAGCGGAGGACCTTCCCTTCCCTCTTAGCTCTTAAGGAATTATTAAACCTATAGACGTTGTTAACGAGCTAACCTAACTAATAGAATCTCTTTCCTAGGTAGCGAGAAGGAATAGGGAAGAAGCAGAGTGACTTTAATCGCGCTTGTAGCTCGAATTCTTAACCGTCCCTCCATTCCTGACTTAGGCATGAGATAAGGGCCTCCCTCTCCTAAAGATGTAGCTAGTTGGGAGTTATTAGCTAGGTAGTTTCTGTCCTTCGTATCCGCCTAGCTGAAGCTATAAGAGTAGCGTCCTATCATGTGTCTCAATTATTTAGTTCACAGAATAGTCCGCTGATGAGAAGACAATCTGACAGAATACCTTCTTAGGTAAGAGCAGACGAGTAGAAGATTTGATTCTATCTTGCCTTCCTTCCTGCACTGGTAGTTGAATAAGGAATTCTTAAAGCCCGTCCTGCCATTGCAAAGGAATGGGCGTCTGTCTTCCCTGAGGGATCCCGTTTGTTCCAGTCAATAAGAGGGATACCTTAACTGTGCTCCTAGCTCCTAAAGTCAGGACAATGCCCCTTATATCCCTTTCCTTTCAAAGAGGAATTCCCCCAGGCAGTCCCCACGAGCTTTCTTTCTGGGTTCCGTTTCCTTGTCCTATGGAGCTCCTTTGTTGCTGGCAATGAGCCTCATACCTTAAGTGCCCTGCTAGCTCGATAAGGGAGTTTGCTTCCCTCTTATAGTAGCAACCACTCTTTTAAAATTACATAATCTTTCATAGAATCGGTTGTTCGTTCTCTCTCCTATCTTCTAGAGGAATTGAGTCGTTCATCTCCGTCTTATGACTGGGCATTCCTTTCCTTCGAGTGTGCCTATCTATTATGAAGTAGTTTCCTAGCCCCCCGTCTATCCCGATATTGAGTCAACCTCGGTAAGCCCGATTCGATTGTCTTACGGATTCTGTTGCCCAAGAAGAAGGAATGTCTTTCCCTAAATCTGCCGTATTTATAGCAGTCCAATAAGAGCTTTATCCCCGAGGGAAACTCTCAATAGAAGTTCCGAGCAGCCTTTCTGAGTCCACAACTGATTGTGTATGTGTAATAGAATGTGTTGTTCCTCTTTCTTTTATGGTATAGTACTACCTATCATACACCAACCTATCTTTTTAC